TTACTATTGCTATAAAACAAGCTCGTATTTTATCTTTGTTACCTTTTCTTAATAATGAGAAACAATTTGAAAGAACCGAGTCGACCACTAGAACTTCTAGTCTTAGAGCCAGAAAAAGATAGGTTTACTCTTTCTTCACTTGAATTCAACTTCCCATTCGAACTCAAACGCGGATTTCTATTTTGTTGGAAAAATACAAGAATCCGGATTTAATTCTCGTGTCGTAAGAAAAAAATAATAATCTGGGAAGAAGCAATCTTTTTATTGAACGTGTTGATTCATATTTATTTTGACTACTTTCTCATATTTTATCATATTCTATTCATTTTTATTCGACCTTCCCGGAGTTCATTCTCCGGGCAACTCCGTTTAACCGGTGGATTCCTTCCAACCTACTTCTTTTATGATCTCATTGGAAATCATATAAAGACAATTCCTATTTGATATAGCTATTTGTGCAAGTATTTTACGATTAAGAAGCAACTGTCTCTTGTACAGATCGTTTATTAATCTACTATAACTATAGCATACCCCCCTTTCACGAATTGCTGCATTTATTCGAGTGATCCACAAACGACGAAAATTTATTTTTTGCCTATCCCTATCCCGATGAGCCGAAACCAAAGCTCTTATTTTTTGTTGAGTAATAGTTCGAGTAAGTCTTGAATGAGCCCCCCGAAAGCTTGATGCAAATAAACGAATTTTTGTTCTACGTCTCCGAGCGATATATCCCCGTCTAATTCTGGTCATTGAATAAATGAAACTTTAACGAATAACTAATAGATTTCCTTTCTTTCAGTTATTCTTTTGCCCCTTTACTAGTATATTAATAACAAAACGGATTTTTCCAATGTATAAACTAAAAATTCCAATGGCTTTGGCTACTATAACCTTCCCAACCACGATTTTTTATTTTTTCTAGGCATTTCACCTCGAAATACGAACTTGTACTATACTAGGTATTAAAAAAAAATAGCAATGATAAAGAAATAGTGGATTTCATCGTTTCTATGGTTACTTCTTAAACGGTGAGGTCTTCTCTATACACCGGAGCCTTTACTTCATTTAATCAATGTTATTGCTAACTTGTATAGTTCACATTCTTCGGCTCTACCCATGAATTATCCAGTAATAGGTCTTTCACAACGAGCTCTACCTATACAGTAACGGTATTTAATTATGAAGGTTGGCTGGGTAGCTGACCCTGTTAGTCCGTTCTTGCAAGAGGGGTCTATGTTAACTAATATTTCCTCCGCTTAATGGATAACCATTTGCTACCAATGGAGAATTGCTTCTCATCTTGAATTGAGGTGAGTGGATTTACACCAATAGAAACCATAAATTTCATACACAATAAAAGGGATATGATCCATTTTCTTATTTTTAGATAGGAAATGTAGTTCGTTTTTCCGTTCTATCCTATTTGATCATTGATATTCGAACATTGTTCTCTTTCCTTTGTTCTAGTTCATGATCTGAACGAGTCGCACATACACCCTAGTACATGTTCCTCGACGCTGAGGGCATCCCCGAAGCGCGGGGGATTTTGTGACATTTCTAATTGGCTGTCTTGTATTTCTAATAAGTTGTTTAATAGTTGGCATGTTGAATCATATACATAATGGGCTGGTTTAGATCGATCCTAACCGGATGATTATGAATTACTTTTATTCAATAGAATAGTAAATAAAAGTCATAGAATATTAAACTCGGCAGGAGTAATTTCAAATCACGAATTGACGCGAAATCCAGGCTATTGTCATTCAACAGCTACAAGATCAACAATTCCATAAGCTTGGGCCTCTGTTGCTGACATAAAAACATCTCTTTCCATGTCTTCGGATACAACCCATAAGGGTTTGCCCGTTCTTTGTACATAAACCCTTGTCAGGGTTTCACGTAGTTTCAGCAGTTCTCCCACTTCCAGGATGAATTCTCCCGTTGCTACTTCAGAAAAAGAACCAGCAGGTTGATGGATCATTACCCTGATGATATAAGCTAATAAAAGGTTTCTCTATTTCGCATGATGAGGGGAAGATAAAAGAAAGATAAAAGAATAACAAGAAAAAAAGATAGAATCGAACAACCGTACGGGCATCTTTTATGCATTGCATACGGCTCTACAATAAAATTGACCCTTACCTTCCATCAAAGAAAGAAAAAAATAGGATCGATCAGACCCCGATAGGTAAATGATCAACTTACCACCCTTCCTTTCGGAGGAATTCAAAAATACTATGATGGCTCCGTTGCTTTATATATTTATTATATTTTTTTGTCTGTGATTTGTCTGTGATTCAGCAATCCCAAAGTTGCTTTTTTATTTGATCAAATAAACTAAGGAAAAAAGAATCTTGTTTTTTTTTTTTTCGCTCTATAAATATTGTTAAGAGACCTCTGGTGTGAAAAAAAGTTTGTGACGCTGAACTGGACTTCCGATAATAAAATCGGAAATACCTTTTTCTCATATTACTCTCTCGATACATAATCTAAAGTTTTG